TTTAACTAAAAATCTTATATCTGCCCTTCCCGAGAAAGATAAAAATTTTTCATTCATTATTGTAAAGGTCGATGGGGAAAATAAGACTCCCCACCACCAAAATATGATTGAAAATATACTAAAAAAAAATACAATATTTTTTATTTCTTTAGATTTCAGAAAATAGAAGAATTTTTCTTTTAGACATCTTATAAGAATAAGATTAAGAGTCTAGGACTGCCAATTTTTTTATATTAATAATTACTGATCCAATTTTTTGAGTCAAATCCAGTCTGATTATTCCAATCTTTTAGGACTTAGTTGTTTGTCGTACAAAAAAACTTTTTGAATTCCCGGTAGAAAGAGATTTCCCTAATGACAAAGCTTTTAACGCTGCCCAATATCCTTTCCTTTTCCAAATATTTTTACGAATACGCTTTTTTGATATCGAAGTACGTTTTTTTGGAACTGCCATTTAAAAATGAAGAAGTTACTCATTGTTATAGTTGGATGTGAAAGACATCTATTGTTCAAAACCAATTATTTTTTCTTATTCATTATCTATTTTTATCTAAAAAAGATTCTCTTCATAAAAAAGAAATATAGATATATATGTGAAAATTTAATAAAAAATGACTCGAAATAACATAAAAATTTTTTGATTCCATACACTATTCGTAAAACCAAAAATTTTTGGTTTGGAACTCTTAATTCTCGTTGTTTATACCTCAAAGTAATATCTTTAGAATTTCTATGTGATAGAAATCAAACTTAAAAAAGAACCTAAAAGACCTTTATTTTCGTCATTCTATTCTATACTTTATTTACATGTAATAAAATACCTCAAAGGATTGTAAACTTTTGCCTAAAAAAGTGAGTCTTTTTTTAGTAAAACTTGAGAAAAATACACCTAAATTAAATTTTCAAATTCGAATGAGACTAGTAAGAAATCTGTTAAAGGATCCATTTTTTTATAAAAAAAGTTCATTTTAGATCTATAATCTTCTAAACTTTAATAATAAATTGTTTTGATTGAAATGGAAAACAATCAATCCCATAATGAATTAGTTAATGAGTTGAAATAAAGTAACTAAAATAAAGAGTTTTTATTTCATTAGACCGATGACCTTAGTTAATCATATAATTCATATGAACATCAAGTACTCTTTTTAGCTTAAATTTTTAAGCTTGTTTTATTATTTTTATTAATTATAAATTATTATGACGATAAATTATCGTAATAATATAAATTTTCCTATTTATTTAGATTCTTTTTATTTTATATGGCACTTGGTCATGGTCATATCATTTGACCAATTGTAACTTCTTGTTTTGAATATTTCAACGATTTTGAAAAGACTCAGAATAAATACTAATATAAAATTATTAAATTAAATAAGTTAGTGCATATCTTGATTTTTTAGTGACTTTTTCGAAAGAGGTAAGATCCGGTCAATCGGAAACAATTAATTAAAAATAAAAAACTTTTTTTATGGAACAGACATATCAATATGCGTGGATAATACCCTTTCTTCCACTTCCAGTTCCTATGTTAATAGGGTTGGGACTTCTTCTTTTTCCGACGGCAACAAAAAGTCTTCGTCGTATGTGGGCTTTTCAGAGCGTTTTATTGTTAAGTATAGTCATGATTTTTTCCATGAATCTGTCTATTCAGCAAATAAATAGCAGTTCTGTCTATCAATATGTATGGTCTTGGATTATCAATAATGATTTTTCTTTAGAATTCGGATACTTAATCGATCCACTTACTTCTATTATGTCAATATTAATTACTACTGTTGGAATTTTGGTTCTGATTTATAGTGATAATTATATGTCTCATGATCATGGATATCTGAGATTTTTTGCTTATATGAGTTTTTTCAGTACTTCCATGTTGGGATTAGTTACTAGTTCAAATTTGATACAAATTTATATTTTTTGGGAATTGGTTGGAATGTGTTCGTATCTATTAATAGGATTTTGGTTCACACGACCTGTTGCAGCAAAGGCTTGTCAAAAAGCGTTTGTAACTAATCGTGTTGGTGATTTTGGTTTATTATTAGGTATTTTGGGGTTTTATTGGGTAACAGGAAGTTTCGAATTTCGTGATTTATTCCAAATATTAAATAACTTGATTTCTACTAATGAGGTCAATTTGTTATTTGTTACTTTGTGCGCTGTTCTATTATTTGGCGGTGCTATTGCTAAATCTGCACAATTTCCCCTTCATGTATGGTTACCTGATGCAATGGAAGGGCCGACTCCTATTTCAGCTCTTATACATGCTGCTACGATGGTAGCAGCAGGAATTTTTCTTGTAGCTCGACTTATACCTCTTTTCATAGTCATACCCCACATAATGAATTTTATCTCTTTTATAGGGATAATAACAGTTTTTTTAGGAGCTACTTTAGCTCTTGCTCAAAAAGACATTAAGAGGGGTTTAGCCTATTCTACAATGTCTCAATTGGGTTATATGATGTTAGCTCTAGGTATGGGGTCTTATCGCAGTGCTTTA